TTAGAAGAGATATAATTAAATTATTTGATTAGTTCTTCCCAGAGAAATGATCTGTTTTAGTTATTTGATCGATAAGGACAACAAACAATTAATTATAACAAAAATAAAAAATTGAAACTAAATCTAATTTCAATTTATAAATACTCAAATAAATACTAAATATAATATATAAATTAAATAAAAATAATAATAGTGTTCTTATTTGAAACGCCTTGTAATCTTCAACCAATTCTGTGCTTCAATATAATTACCAGGAGTAAGCGCTATAGCTTGTTTCCAATACTCGGCGGCTTGATCGAACCAAGCCTCCGCAATTTCGGAATCTCCTTGTTGAACGGCCTGTTCTCCCCGGTCGGAATAGGGGGGTAAATCCCTTTCCTTAGAACCGTACTTGAGAGTTTCCCACCTCATACGGCTCAGCGGTCAAATTCTTTTGGTGTCCCTTTTTTAATTACCCTATCTAATTGAATGAGATTTCTCAGAGATATATCCCACTTTTTTTTCTCGAGTTAACCAAAAGAAAAAGGTTAATTACATGAGTTTCAAACTTAAATTTTTCTTAATAATCAGTTTTATCTTTTCTCCCACCTTACAGAAGAATAAAGCATAGGCATTTTCACTATCATTCGAGTTTTCTGAAAGGTAACTATCTCGGTTTCATATATAAATTTATATAGAATCTTTGAAAAAGGCCGTCCTTCATAAGAAGGAAAAGACTTACTATCTTTGGGATCTGATGCTACGCCGCTGCTCAATACCTTAGGGGATCCACTCTATTACATAAGTGGATTCCTAACTTTTATCTCATATCATGACATAAGTAAGCAGTTCTTATTGTATCGGACCAAAACCTCGCGACTTGATCTTTACGGCGCTTCCTCTATCAATTAGATCCTTTATCCATAGAATAAAGTATCTAGGCATACCTATTTCTTCATATTTCGACTTTTATGAAGTTTATTTCTTTGCTACAGCTGATAAAAATCGTTGTTTTGAACGATACATATGTAGAAAGCCTACCCTTTTTTCTAGTATTTATTAACGGATTTGTTCTTTCGTTCCTTTTTTATTTCTATAGTGGAGATAGTCGCACGTAATGACAGATCACGGCCATATTATTAAAAGCTTGTGGTAAGAATGGGTTTCGCTCTAGTGCCCGAAAATAATATTCCAAAGCTTTCGTATGTTCTCCGTTACTTGTGTGGATAAGGCCTATGTTATAGAGTATATAACTTCGATCATAAGGATCAATTTCTAGTCGCATAGCTTCATAATAATTCTGTAAAGCTTCCGCATAATTTCCTTCGGATTGAGCCGACATCCGTTACGGTCGTCATTCGATTCAAAGAATCTCCGTTCCAGAACCGTACATGAGATTTTCATCTCATACGGCTCCTCCTTTATGTGCATAATGAGAATAATACATGGAATCGAAAAATATTCTCATTATAAACTAAGCGGGGCTGGTGTTTTTACAAGAAATCTCTAGCCAACCTTCTTGTAAAAGATCTAATCTTTCCTTAACACCAAACATGTTGGTATTAGATAAAAATAGTGACTCCAACAATTTCTTTGTCTTCAACGCCCTTAAATTTGCAGGAATTAGTCACTTCAACAGTCTTCGATGGTTATACGGGTATCCAAAATACGAACGAGATGGATGTTTGTTGTCCCAACCATTCTTGTTAGTCCCGATCCTGATAAAGAAAAGGGATAATTTATAACAAAGTTTTCGTGTGTTGATTCCTAGGAGTAGTGCTTCTTTCCCTATGCCCCCTATTTATTGGTATTAGTGGAGTAGGGTTGACCCAACCCATAGGTGTAACCTTTCGCTCAATACTGTAGAATCGACAATTGAAGCATCTGAGGCTGCATTAATCGGGGATACACGATAGAAGGGTTTGTTTTATTTACAAACCTCACCTTCAACAAACGTAGATTTATTTCAATAAATTTTTTCTTACTATCCCGAGTTGTCTTTCTCTTACGACCGAGAGCGGTAAAAAAAAATAATAATCAAATCGCACCATCTCTGTAATAGGTGAATGCCTCTTTTTCTCCCGAAGTTGTCGGAATTATTCGTAATAAGATATTGGCTACAATTGAAAAGGTTTTATCAATAAAATTTCCATTTATCCCAGATCTAGACATAGGTGTATTAATCCATTCTATAATTTATTTTAACTTCCTTTCGTGATAAAATGATCCCACAAACAAAGGAATTGTACAGTACGAAATAACATAAAAACCGATTGATTAAAACAAAAAGGAAGACCTTTTACTCAAATTGTTTATTTTTGACAGGAATCAATAAAAAAAAAATAAGAAAAATTTGAATCTGATTAGATTTCATCCAAATGTAGTAGTATAAGAATATGTAGTAGTATAGGAACTACTCCTATTTCATTGAAGCTGAAGAATCAAAGAATTTATCCTACATAAAGAGAATTTATCCTACAGATTGGGATAATTCGAGAAGTTTTGGTTGAATTATGATCCAAAGAGGAAAAAGAATCTAATAATCATTCTATGATAAAAATGGAATACCGTCTGCTTTGTGTTGTGTGTATAGTGGGTATACGCTATACAATCAAATAAAAAAAATCCGGGGGACGGTTCATGAATTTGGAATAAATCTATGGGTTAAGAAGTTGGAGTAAGGGGTTGTTGTTGAAAAATCTAAAAATGGAAAGGAATTTTATAATTTTTATGAAAATTGAATAATGGTCTAAACTAAATAGAATCATGATCTAAAGGTATCTCATAGTCTATAAAAAATGGATCCATCGTTGGATTCGTTCCAATTGAGTGATTTAATCCGGTATAAATATTCGAATTCGAACGGACGGAAACACCATCTTCGCAAACATGACTAGATATATATCTTTATTGTTTATTTTATTCACAATTTTTCACAAAAAATCTTTTTCTTTCTCCCCAGCCTCGGAAGAAGGATTTGTATTTGATGAAAAGTTTTATATTTTTAGAGTTAAGTTCTTATAGTTAAAATTGAATGTACATACCTATCCAAAATAGTATGAATGACTCACCATTCACTCGGTTTTTGGGCCATAATCATTATGTAGGAGAGATGGCCGAGTGGTTCAAGGCGTAGCATTGGAACTGCTATGTAGACTTTTGTTTACCGAGGGTTCGAATCCCTCTCTTTCCGTACTCTTCACCTAATTCCCAAATGTTACTGACTGCAATGCATCAAATAAGAATGGATACTCCAACAGTTAGACCTTTCTTTTATATAGATTCTCTATTCCCAATCCAAATTTCTGTGGTACGAAAAATACTGGACAAAATGGACAAGGAATTAAAACCCCCTACCGATATATGATACACGAATGCGAAAAAAAATACCCAGATCAAACCCTTACCTTACTTAGCTCGGGTCCCTTTACTTAATTAAGCCAAAACGGAGAGGGCTAAATTGTCCGAACCCTTTTTATTTTAGTTTTAGCTAGGGCTAAGTCTGACGAGAGTAATATTCTACAACTAGCAATTCATTTATTTTCAACCCGACCCATTTACTATCTATTATTTGATTGACTAATCCTTCATATTGGAATGGGTGAAGAGTCAAATGTTTTGGCAATTCCTCGCGGGGGGGTGAATCAAGATAATTTTGAACCAGAGCCCTAGACCTTTGCTCATCCCTCACTGTAATAATATCTCGGGGTTTGCAGCGATAACTTGGTATATCTACTATACGACCATTAACTAAAATATGTCTATGGTTAACTAATTGGCGGGCTTGAGGAATAGTCGAAGCCATACCTAATCGAAAAAGGATGTTATCCAAACGCATTTCAAGTAATTGTAGTAAAACCTGACCTGTTGACCCTTTGGCTTTTCCGGCGATACGAACGTATTTAAGCAATTGCTGTTCTGTAAGACCATAATGAAAGCGCAATTTTTGTTTTTCTTCTAAACGAATACGATATTGAGATTTTTTGCCGGGGCGCGATTGGTTTCTAAGATCGCTTCCGGTTCTAGGCTTTTTACTAGTTAACCCCGGTAAAGCCCCCAGACGACGGATTTTTTTGAAACGAGGTCCTCTGTAACGCGACATAAAGACTCCTTATTTTTTATGAAATTTCATAAACTAAAATTAAAACTAAACTAAAATATGATAAATTAAGCGAAATTTACTGAAGTATTGTATTTCAAAGAATAATTAGAGGAATTGTATAAATATCCGGACCTTATTGTATATAAATAATTGTATTATATAAATAAATAAAAAGAATTTTTAATAATAATAATAAAAAATTAAGGGTTCTTTTCTTGATTGATTTGTTATACAGAGACCGAACTCTTCCAATCCAATTTTTATTCATAATTTGAAGTTCCTACGAGATAATAGAAATAGATTGGTGACCCTTGGTAAAAGGGAAAGGAGTTTTTCATTTTGATTTCACATTATCAACTATGTAAAAAATAAAACAAATGGAGAAAGGCCGGCTATCGGAATCGAACCGATGACCATCGCATTACAAATGCGATGCTCTAACCTCTGAGCTAAGCGGGCTCACACAATAAAAATTGTACACGTATACTAATTTTAGTAAACTACTGAGATATTAACTGTTCATTCTTAGCTATTTCATAAGAAATATGATATATAGAAAAAATATATAAAAGAATTAAAAAAAAAATTCCAAAAATATTGGATATTTGAATATTATAGAACATACCTATTAATATAGCGATATTAAATTTCGATCTATTTCTAAAATATATGTTTATCAACAATCAATATCTTAATTAGCTTAATTAGTTTATAAGATTTTTTTTTACTATTCGATTCGATATTTCTATATTTAATTTACTATTTTTGTTGATATTTTCCTATTAATAAAATTAAATATTTAATTAGATTATTTTAATATATTTCATTTTATATTTCTATAAAATTAAAAATAATCTAGTACTAGTAATTAAGTTAGAATCTTATTGTATACTTATTGGATATTACAATCTTATATTAT